GGGTTTGTTTGGTGTTTGATTTGTTTGTTTGGTGTTTGATTTGTTTGTTTGGTGTTTGATTTGTTTGTTTGGTGTTTGATTTGTTTGTTTGGTGTTTGATTTGTTTGTTTGGTGTTTGATTTGTTTGTTTTTGTAGGAGAGTTTCTTTTATAGTGGAATAGATTTGATGTTCGAATGTATGAACGTAAACGTTAGCAGATGTTAATATTAATGTAACTCCAGTACTAATTAACGTATAAACAATACGTAAATACGAACGAATCACGAACGAACGATGAAAGACGGTTCTTAATTTAGCTGGAAGTCTCTAGTGTTGTTAAGAAAGTCAGAGGAAGTGAAAAAATGAAAAATCATGTCCTGCAGGCATTCATTAAACAGCGATACATTTAAGCAACCTGCGCGGAGGCCATAACCAAGTGTAAAACAAAGTGCATCAGTGTTGGTATGATTCCCCGGATCTTTAAGCCATGACATTTAGCAGCACTTGAGGGGAAAGTAAGGTCGTAACGCATGAGATGCTCAAGTCTTAGATTGTATTCGCCCGTTGCACTGGAGGGGCGGCCTGAAGATTCGAGAAAAAAAAAAGGAACCAAAAGTAGAAGGATTACTAGATGCCGCGATCACGGACGAAAATGGTGATATATAGCCAACCAGATGTATTCGTAAAGAGCAAGTTCAGAGTATGAACCAATTTATGGCCCTGACATAGGAACCAGAGGCGCAAAAGAGCAAGTCGCGCTAGGGTTTAGGGGGAAAGAATGGGCCTGAAGCTAGTAACGCAGAGCATTCCATACGCCGGGTTGCTGATTTCACGTGAGGAGCTCGACTAATAAATAACCTGTTACGTCTTGTGTGCGTTTCGAGAGATGTCGACCAACATGGCCTTAGGTCATGCGTAGTGTGTATCAAAGCACTGCCGTATCATTGTAACGGAGTTTATGTAAAAACCTAGCGAGTTGATGGGTTTAGTACGGATTGTGTGAATATTCCTAGAATCATTATCCCGATTGGCCTCTGGAGGTGTGTGTGTGGTGAAGGAGGGTATTGTCCGGTTGAGAGTTAATGGATGTTGGACCATGGATTGTATGTTGGTATGGGTCGGTAATAGAATGCAAACCACCACATGATCGATGTAAACTTACGCATAAAATTCACCCGATTTTCGGGGGGGGGAAGGGGGGGGGTCAGGAATGTTGGGGGTTGATTTTGGTTCCTGTAGTTGAATTTTGATCAACAGCGGCTTTTCAGGCCGCGGGTCTTGGAGAAAAGCCAAGCGGGAATTGCTATGATTTATTTTGTTCTTTTTTTAGGATTATGTTTTGTGTTGGGAGGTTTAGCTGTTGCATCTAATCCATCACCCTACTATGGGGTAGTTGGTTTAGTATTGGCTTCTGTTGTAGGGTGTGGGTGGTTGATAAGTTTGGGTGTCTCTTTTGTATCTTTGGTACTGTTTATGGTGTATTTGGGAGGAATGTTGGTAGTTTTTGTTTATTCTGTGTCTTTGGCGGCAGATCCTTTTCCTGAGGCCTGAGGGGATTGACGGGTTGTTGGTTATGGAGCAGGTTTTGTTTTAGTAGTGATTGTTGGTATAGTTGTAGGAGGACTTGTTGAGTGTTGGAAGCTTGGGGTGGTTACTGTTGATAGTGGAGGGATATTTTCTGTGCGGTTGGATTTCAGTGGGGTGGCTATATTTTATTCGCATGGGGCTGGAATGTTTTTAGTGGCCGGGTGAGGATTGTTATTGACTTTATTTGTTGTGTTGGAATTGGTGCGAGGTTTATCTCGTGGGGCTATTCGGGCAGTTTAAGGCGGCGGCGGCGGCAGAGAATAGTTTAGTATAAAATACCAGCTTTGGGAGTTGGAGATAGAGGTTTAAGTCCTCTTTTTCTGATGGGGAAACTCTAAGAAGAGGGGTAGTCTTCAGTCTTTGGTTTACAAGACCAATGTTTTTTATAAACTATTAGAGTGTTTTAGTAGTTGAGTATTTTGTTTTCTAGGGCTCCGATGAGGGGGAATAGGAGTAGGAGGATTGTGAAGTAGGTGAGGGAGGCTAATTGTCCGATGATGATGAATGGGTGTTCTACGGGTTGGCTACCCACTCATGTCAGGATGAAGAGATTAGCAACTAAGACTCAGAATAGGAGTTGGGAGAGGGGGCGGAAGGTTATTGTACGTTGTTTGGATTTGTGGAGTAAGGGTGCTAGGAACAGGACTAATACGGAAGCTGCTAGGGCTAGTACTCCTCCCAGTTTATTGGGGATTGAGCGTAGAATGGCGTATGCGAATAGGAAATATCACTCAGGTTTGATGTGAGGTGGTGTAACTAGGGGGTTTGCTGGTGTGAAGTTTTCGGGGTCTCCGAGTAAGTTGGGTGAAAATAGAGCAAGGGTTATTAGTGGTAGGAATATGATAATGAATCCGAGGATGTCTTTAAGTGAGAAGTAGGGGTGGAATGGGATTTTGTCGCAGTTTGATACAATACCAAGTGGGTTGTTTGAGCCAGTTTCATGTAAAAAGGTGAGGTGGATTAGGGTGAGGCCTGCGATTATGAAGGGGAGAAGGAAGTGGAGGGCAAAGAATCGGGTTAGGGTTGGGTTGTCTACTGAAAATCCACCTCAGGCCCATTCTACAAGAGTTTGGCCAATGTACGGGATTGCTGAGAATAGGTTAGTGATGACTGTAGCACCTCAGAAGGATATTTGTCCTCATGGTAGGACGTATCCTACGAAGGCAGTTGCTATTAGGGTTAGGAGGAGGATAACACCTGTGTTTCATGTTTCTTTGTATAGGTATGAGCCGTAGTAAAACCCTCGTCCGATGTGGAGGTAAATACAGATGAAGAAAAATGAAGCTCCGTTTGCATGTAAGTTACGAATTAGCCAGCCGTATTGTACGTTTCGGCATGTATGGGCAACGGATGAAAAGGCTAGGGTTGTGTCTGCAGTATAGTGTATGGCGAGTAGGAGTCCTGTTAGGATTTGTGTTATGAGGCAAATACCTAGGAGGGATCCAAAGTTTCATCAAGCAGAGATGTTTGAGGGGGTAGGGAGGTCAATCAGGGAGTTGTTGACTATTTTTAGTAGTGGGTGAGACTTTCGTAGGTTAGGGGCCATTAGGAGTAAGGTCTATGTGATAGTAGTACAATGAGGATAGACAAGGCGAATGATCCTAGGTAGGTTTTGATTAGTCCGGTGTGGAAGGTGGTTGAGGTTTTAGCTGCTATTAGTTGGAGATCAGCAAGTCCTTCGGGTCCTATTTTTTTGTACCAGGATAGGTCGATTAGGTGGGAGGCCAGTTTTTGTCCACTGTTTAGGAGATTTGTGGAGCTAAGGCGATGAGATAGTGGGTTATAGTATCCTAGTGAGATGGAGAAGTTTGTCATGGTGTTTTGTTTTGGTTGGGTTAGGGTGTGTGCTATGTTTGAGAGTTCTAGTGCTAGAATGATGCCTAGGACTGTAACGATGATGGCCGCGATCTTTGTGAGTGTTGGTATGGTTATTGGAGGGGTTTTTGTAGGAATGATGAAGGATGTGATGAGTAGGCCCGCTATAATGCTGCCTAGGGCTAGGCGAGTAATTGGGTTAATGATTGTTGGGTCATTTTCGTTTATTGGGGAGGTTGGGGATATTCGAGTAAATCCTGTTTGGACTAATAATGTTATGCGCATTGTGTAGGTTGCGGTGAATGATGTGGCCAGGAGGGTTAGGAGAAGGGCTCAGGTGTTTAAGTATGAGGTGTTTATGCTTTCGATGATCAGGTCTTTTGAGTAAAATCCTGCAAGGAATGGGGTTCCTATTAGGGCTAGGTTTCCGATGGTTAGGCAGGATGTGGTTGTGGGGAGTATTTTTTGTAAGCCTCCCATTTTTCGAATGTCTTGTTCTCCATTTAGGCTATGGATAATTGATCCTGAGCAGAGAAACAGTATGGCTTTAAAAAAGGCGTGGGTTGAAATATGGAGGAAGGCTAGTTGTGGGAGATTTAGTCCAATAGTGACTATTATGAGCCCTAGTTGGCTGGATGTGGAGAAGGCAATGATTTTTTTGATATCATTTTGTGTGATTGCACATGTAGCGGCGAATAGTGTAGATAGGGCCCCTAGGCATAGGCATAGAGTGAGGGCAGTATTATTGTTGGTGAATATTGGGTGTGTGCGAATGAGTAAGAAAATTCCGGCTACTACTATAGTGCTTGAGTGGAGTAGGGCGGAGACTGGGGTTGGACCTTCTATGGCAGCAGGGAGTCATGGGTGGAGGCCAAATTGGGCGGATTTTCCAGTAGCTGCTAGAATGAGACCTAGTAAGGGGAGAGTAGGGGTTTGGGTTGGGGTGAAGGCTTGTTGTACTTCTCAGGTGTTTGTGGTTGAGGCTAGTCATGCTATGCTCAGGATGAGACCAATATCTCCGATTCGGTTATAGAGGACAGCTTGCAGGGCAGCTGTGTTGGCTTCTGCTCGCCCTTGTCATCAGCCAATTAGTAAGAATGATATAATTCCAACTCCTTCTCAGCCAATAAATAATAGGAAGAGGTTGTTGGCAATGGTTAGGGTTAGTATGGCGATTAGGAATATTAGGAGGTAGTAGAAGAATTTTGTAATATAGGGTTCAGATGCTATGTATCAAGTTGCGAATTGGAGGATAGATCATGTTACGAATAGTGCGATAGGGAAAAATATTATGGAGTATTGGTCTATTTTTAAGCTAATTGGGATTTTAAAGTTTATGATGAATTTCCATTCTCAGTGAGAGGTAATACTCTCTGTTCCAGAATACATGAATAAGGTTATTGGTACTAAACTAATTAGGAAGGCTGTTTTAACAGTACGGGTGATGATGGTGGGGGTGTTTTGAAAAGTCTTTGATAGTAGGGGAAGTAAAATTGGTGTGAGGATGACTAGTAATGTTAGGATTATGGAAGTGTTGAGTAGTAATGCAGTTTCCATTACTTTTACTTGGATTTGCACCAAGATGAATGGTTCCTAAGACCAGTGGATTGCTGTTATCCTTTAAAAGTTAAGGGGACTGGGAGTTTAGACCCAGATGCAAGAATTAGCAGTTCCTGTTGGTTGGACCTCCCCTCGGCAGGTAAGAAGGGTTTAACTTCTATTTTTAGAATCACAATCTAATGTTTGGGTTAAACTATACTTGCATGAGGGGATTCCTGAGATTAGTTCTGGTTTTAGGATGAGGAGTAGTAGGGGAATGATGTGTAGGGTTATTAGGAGATGTTCTCGTGTATTGGAGTTTTGGATTGATATGATATGGTTGGGTAACATTCCTCGTTGGGTTATAAGTAACATGAATAAGGTGTATGAGGCAGTTAGTAGAGTAGCGGCTCCGGTGAGGATGATTGTGAAGGCAGATCAGTTGAATAGTGCGATTATAATAGTTAGTTCTGCCATTAGGTTGGTAGTTGGGGGTAGTGCTATGTTAGTTAGGTTTGCCAGTAATCATCATGTAGCTATAAGTGGTAGAAGGGGTTGTAGTCCTCGTGTGAGGAGAAGGATTCGGCTGTGTGTACGTTCATAGTTTGTGTTGGCTAAACAGAATAGTATTGAGGAGGTAAGTCCATGGGAGATTATGAGGATTATTGCCCCTGAGAAGGATCAGTGGGTTTGAATTATGCATGCAGCGATAACTAGTCCTATGTGGCTGACGGAGGAATAGGCAATGAGCGATTTTAAGTCAGTTTGGCGGAGGCAGATTGAGCTTGTTATTAGTGCTCCTCATAGGGCTAGTGTGAGGAAGGGGTAGTGTAGATTGTTTGATAGTGGGCCTAGGAATATGGTGAGTCGTATGATGCCATAGCCGCCTAGTTTTAGGAGAAGGGCGGCGAGTAGTATGGAGCCAGCGATTGGGGCTTCGACATGGGCTTTGGGGAGTCATAGGTGTAGGCCATATAGGGGAGCTTTTACTATGAATGCTAATAGTAGGGCTAGGCTGGACAGGATGCCATTTCAGGAGTTGGTGAGGGTGGGGTGAGTTAGGTTTAGGATTATTAGGTGTAGTGTGCCGGTTTGGGTGTGCAGGTGAAGGATAGTAACTAGCAGGGGGAGGGAACTGATTAGGGTGTAGAATAACAGGTAAATGCCAGCGCTTAAGCGTTCTGGTTGGTTACCTCATCGGGTAATTAGGATTAGGGTTGGGATTAGGGTAGCTTCGAATGAGATATAGAACAGTATTAACTCTGTAGTTGAAAAGGCTAGAATGATGAATGGTTGGATTGTGATTAAGGCTAGGATGAAGATTCGTTTTCGTGTAAGTGGTTCGTTTTGCAGGTGATTTTGGCTTGCTAGGATTATGAGCGGGAGTAATCAGCAGGAGAGTACTAGTAAGGGGGAAGAGATTTGATCAATACCGGTTCATGGAGTTAGGTTTTTGTATGGATAGTATGTTGGGGTAAGCCAGTGCAAGCTTAGGGTGGCGATTAGGAGGCTGTGTGAGGTGGTATTTGTCCATAGGGATTTTGGTGGTGATAGGAGGGCTATTGGTATGAGTATAATGGTTGGAATAATAATTTTTAACATTGTAGCAGGTTTAGATTGTGTAGATGGTCGGAGCCATGAGTTCGCGTAGAGGCTACAAGTATTGCCAGACCTGTGCCAGCTTCGCAAGCTGAGAATGCTAACATGAGGACAGGTATTAGGGTGAATGATGTTGCCTGGTTTTCTACTGGTCATAGTGACAGGGCAATGTATATTGATAGTATTATGCTTTCTAAACATAGGAGGGCAGAAATTAGGTGCGTTCGGTGGAAGGCTAATCCTAAGCTGCTTAGGGTGAAAGCTGAGTAAAAGCTTAGGTGTGAAAGGGACATAAAGAAAGTCATAGGGTTAGACTATGATTTGTTGAGCCGAAATCAACTGTCTTGGTTAGACTAACTTTCTGTGTTTATTCTGCTCATTCTAAACCTCCTTGTGCTCATTCATAAATTAGTCCGAGTGTGAGTAAAGTGATGATAGCAGAGGTTCAGGTTAGGGTTATAGAGGGGAATGGAAGTTGGATTGCTCATGGAAGTGGAAGTAAGAGGGCGATTTCTAGGTCGAATAGCAGGAATAAGATTGCTACTGAGGAAGAAGCGGATTGAGAATGGGAGTCGGGCAGATCCTAGTGGATCAAATCCGCATTCGTATGGGGATAGTTTTTCTGAGTCTGGATTTATTTGGGCGAGTCAAAAATTTAATGTGGTTAGGATGGTGCTTAGGATAAGGGATAGGGTTAATATGAATGTGATTATGTTTATTGCTCATCTCTGGGGTTGCACCAGATTCTAGAGATTGGAAGTCAATTGTAATTAATATACTAGAAGAGCAAGATCCTCATCAGTAGATAGTTATGTAGAGGAATAATCAGATAACGTCTACGAAGTGTCAATATCAGGCAGCTGCCTCGAATCCAAAGTGATGGTTGGATGTGAAATGGAATTTAATTAGGCGTAAGAGACAAACTGATAGGAAGGAGGATCCAATGATTACGTGTAATCCGTGGAATCCTGTAGCAACGAAGAAGGTTGAACCATAGACACCATCGGCGATTGAAAATGGTGCTTCATAGTATTCTATTGCTTGAAGTGCTGTAAAGTAGAATCCTAGTAAGATTGTTAATGTTAGTGCGTGAATTGCTTGTTTTCGGTTACCTTCCGTGATGCTGTGGTGGGCTCATGTTACAGTAACACCTGAGGCTAGTAGGATGGCTGTGTTTAGTAGGGGGACTTCTAATGGGTTAAGAGGTTTGATTCCTGTTGGGGGTCATTGTCCACCAAGTTCTGGGGTTGGGACTAGGCTGGAATGGAAAAATGCCCAGAAAAAGCCAAGAAAGAAGAATGCTTCGGATGTGATGAATAGGATTATTCCGTATCGTAAACCTTTTTGAACTGTAGGAGTGTGGTGGCCTTGGAATGTACCTTCTCGCACGATATCTCGCCATCATTGTAGTATGACTAGAATTATAGAGACTAGGCCTAGGGTTAGTAGTTGTGACGAGTTATAATGAAATCATATGATTAATCCTGAGGTAGTGAGTAGAGCAGCCGCCGCCCCGAAGATAGGCCAAGGGCTGGGGTCTACTATATGGTATGAGTGTGCTTGGTGTGCCATTAAATGTTTTCTTGTAAGTAGAGGCTGAGTAGAAGGACGAAGACGTAAGCCTGGATTATTGCAACAGCTAGTTCTAGCAGGGTAAGTAGGAGTAAGATCGATGCAGTTAGGATGGATACGGCTGGGATGAGAGGTAATAGGGCGGTAGTGGCTGTGGAGATGAGTTGGATTAGTAGGTGGCCTGCTGTGAGGTTTGCTGTTAAGCGAACACCTAGGGCTAAGGGACGGATGAGGAGGCTAGTAGTTTCGATTATAATTAGGGCTGGGATTAATGGTGTGGGCGTGCCTTCTGGTAGGAGATGGCCTAAGGAGGCTGATGGTTGGTTGCGTAGCCCTGTGAGAAGAGTGGCAAGTCAGAGTGGGAAGGCAAGAGCTATGTTTATTGATAGTTGGGTGGTAGGGGTGAAGGTATAAGGTAATAAGCCTAAGAGGTTGATTAGAAGGAGGAATATCATAAGGGATGTTAGGATTAGGGCTCATTTATGTCCTTCTTTGTTTAGGGGGGTTATTAGTTGTTTTGTGATTAGGTGGGAGAATCATAACTGTAGGGCAGTGAAGCGGTTGGGGATTCACCGATTGTCTGGGGTTGGAAGTAGTAGGGCGGGGAACAGTATTGAGAGAAGAATAAGCGGGATTCCTAGTAGGCATGGACTTGTAAATTGGTCGAAAAAGCTTAGGTTCATGGTCAGGTTCAAGGGGAAGTTTTAGGAGTTGGGGAGGTTTGGTTGGAGGGGGTGTTGGTAGGGGTTAGTGATAAGAGCTTTGGTTGAATAATTAGGGAGAAGGTGAGTCATGATGTTAATATGATAAAGAATCATGGGTTTGGGTTAAGCTGAGGCATACCATTAAGGAGGGGTGGTGGTCCTCTTTCTCTAGCTTAAAAGGCTAGTGCTGATACATAGCTTCTTAATGATTAGGATGATAGTAATGAGGATCAATTCTCGAAGTGGGCAAGAGGGGTTGACTCTACTACAATTGGTATGTAGCTGTGATTAGCTCCACAGATTTCTGAGCATTGGCCGTAGAAGATTCCTGGTCGGGTTGTGATGAATGATGTTTGGTTTAGTCGTCCAGGGATTGCATCAGTTTTAACTCCGAGAGTGGGAACAGCTCAGGAGTGGAGTACGTCGCTGGCAGTGACGATAATGCGAATAGGTGATTCTATTGGTACAACAACGCGGTGGTCGACTTCTAGGAGTCGGAAGTGTCCTAGTGGGAGGTCTATTGTAGGGATTATGTATGAGTCAAATGACAGATCTTTGAAGTCTGTGTATTCATAGCTTCAATATCATTGATGTCCAATAGCTTTTAAGGTCAGGTCTGGTTCATCGATCTCGTCTATTATGTAAAGGATTTGTAAAGATGGGAGGGCAAGTAGGATAAGTACGATAGCTGGTAGGATTGTTCAAATTAGTTCTACTTCTTGTGCGTCAACAGTGTATGAGGAGAGTTTTTCTATGAGTATGAGTGCTAGTAGGTAAAGGACTAAGCTACAGATTGCTAACGCGACTATAAGGGCATGATCGTGGAACTCAACGAGTTCTTCTATGATAGGGGAGGAGGCATCTTGGAAGCCGAATTGTGAGTGGTTGGCCATGTGAGATGTACAGGGTTTTCACCTGTGATTTAGACTTGACAAGGCTATGTAATTGGTTTACTAACGTCTCATAAGAAAGAAGCATGAGTGGTTTAATGCGGTTGGCTTGAAACCAGCATATGAGGGTTCGATTCCTTCCTTTCTTGAACTTGAACAAAGGCTGGTTCTTCAAAGGTGTGGTATGGAGGTGGGCAGCCGTGGATCCACTCAATGTTAGTAGTGGTTAACTCTGGTTGTATGACTTTTCGTTTTGATGCGAAGGCTTCTCAAATGATGAATATTAACATGATTACGGCAGTTATTGAGATTAGTGAGCCGATAGAGGACATGGTATTTCATAGGGTGTATGCGTCAGGATAGTCGGAGTATCGACGTGGTATACCAGCTAGGCCTAGGAAGTGTTGTGGGAAGAAGGTGAGGTTAACGCCTGTGAATATTACTCCGAAATGGGCTTTAGTTCATGTGGTATGGAGTGTGTATCCTGTAAATAGGGGGAATCAGTGGGTAAATCCTGCTAAGATGGCGAACACGGCTCCTATTGAAAGTACGTAGTGGAAGTGGGCGACTACATAGTATGTGTCATGTAGGGCAATGTCTAGTGAAGAGTTTGCTAGAACAATTCCGGTAAGTCCACCAATGGTAAAGAGGAAAATGAAACCTAGTGCTCATAACATTGGAGGATCTCATTTAATAGTTCCTCCGTGCAGGGTAGCTAGTCAGCTGAATACTTTAATGCCAGTTGGAATGGCAATGATTATGGTGGCAGATGTAAAATATGCTCGGGTGTCCACGTCTATTCCCACTGTGAATATGTGGTGGGCTCAGACGATAAAGCCTAGGAATCCGATAGATAGTATAGCTCATACTATTCCCATGTATCCAAATGGTTCTTTTTTGCCTGCATAGTAGGCTACAACATGTGAAATAATTCCGAAGCCAGGTAGGATTAGGATATAGACTTCTGGGTGTCCAAAGAATCAGAAAAGGTGTTGATATAGAACTGGATCTCCTCCCCCAGCGGGGTCGAAGAATGTAGTGTTTAGGTTTCGATCTGTTAGTAGTATGGTAATGCCAGCAGCGAGAACTGGGAGGGAGAGCAGTAGTAGAACAGCGGTGATGAGTACTGATCATACGAACAGGGGGGTTTGATATTGGGAAAGAGCTGGGGGTTTTATGTTAATGGCTGTTGTGATGAAGTTAATAGCACCTAGGATGGAGGAGACACCTGCTAGGTGAAGAGAGAAGATGGCCAGGTCTACTGAGGCTCCAGCGTGGGCAAGGTTACCAGCGAGAGGAGGATAAACTGTTCATCCTGTCCCTGCTCCAGCTTCTACTGTAGATGAGGCCAATAATAGTAGGAATGATGGGGGAAGCAGTCAAAAGCTCATGTTGTTTATGCGTGGGAATGCCATATCGGGGGCGCCGATTATGAGTGGGACTAGTCAGTTTCCAAATCCGCCGATCATGATTGGCATTACTATGAAGAAAATTATTACGAAAGCATGGGCGGTGACGATTACATTGTAAATTTGGTCGTCTCCTAGAAGGGTTCCTGGTTGGCCTAGTTCTGCACGAATGAGTAGACTAAGGGCAGTTCCGACTATACCGGCTCATGCGCCGAAAATTAAGTATAGGGTGCCGATGTCTTTGTGGTTAGTTGAAAATAATCATCGGTTAATGAATGTCACAGGTAAGATGGCTGAGTGTTGAAGCGTTAGGCTGTAGTCCTTTTTACAGAGGTTCAATTCCTCTTCTTATCGGCTCTGTAGTGAAATTCATGTTGAGTTGCAAGCTCATCGATGTACATTATGAGTGTACCAGGGCCTGGTAGACAGAAGCCTGTTGGCTTAGGCATCTAGCTGTTAATTAGAATTTTATGGGATCGAGGCCCATCTGTCTAGGTGTTATAGGTAAGGTCCTAGCTTAATTAAAGTTTCTGGGTTGCATTCAGAGGATGCAGGTTAATGTCCTGCGGATCTTAGCAGAAACTAAGAGGGTTTAACTCTTATTTAAGGCTTTGAAGGCCTTCGGTTTGGTTATCCTAAGTTTCTAAATGATGGTAAGGATTATGGGGGAGAGTGGCAGCAAGGAAGTTGATAGAGAGACTAGGATAGCAAGTATGGTGTTTGTTGACTTGTTAGTGTGTCATTGTTTCATGTGGTTTGTGGAGTTTGGTGGGAGTGTAATTGTTGAATAGTATGCGAGGCGGAGGTAGAAAAATAACCCTAGCAGGGATAGTATAGCGATGATTGTAGCTGCTGTGGTTATTTCTTGCTTAGTGAGTTCTTGAATAATGAGTCATTTTGGGAGGAAGCCCGTGAGAGGGGGGAGGCCTGCTAGTGAAAGAAGGGCTAGTATGAGGGTTGCATTGAGTATAGGTGTTTTTGTCCATGAGGTTATTATTGTTGATAGGTTAATGATTTTGGCTGTATTTAGGCTAAGAAATACAGTGGCTGTTATTAGTGAATACAAGTAGAAGGTTAATAGGGTGAGTTTGGGGCTGTAAATGATGATGAGAGTTATTCAGCCTAGGTGAGAGATAGAGGAAAAGGCTAGGATTTTTCGGATTTGGGTTTGGTTTAGGCCTATTCAGCCACCAAGACCTGCTGAGGCGATAGCTATAATGGTCAGTAAAGTTGGATTTAGAGAGTGAGAGGTTAGAAATAGGATAGTGATTGGTGGGAATTTTATTATTGTTGATAGTAAAAGGGCGACGATTAGGGTTGAACCTTGGAGAACTTCTGGGAATCAAAAATGAAATGGCACTAATCCCAGTTTCATTGCAATCGCTGTTGTTAGTAAAAGGCAGGAGGTTGGATGAGTTAGTTGAGTAATATCTCATTGTCCTGTATATCATGCATTGATTGTGCTTGAGAATAAGAACAAGGCTGAAGCAGCTGCTTGCACCAGGAAGTACTTGATTGCAGCTTCGATAGCTCGTGGGTGATGGGATTTTGAAATGAGCGGGATGATAGCAAGGGTGTTGATTTCTAGACCAGTTCAGGCCATTATTCAGTGATTGCTTGAGATTGTGATAGTTGTCCCTAGAAGGAGACTTATGTAGAAGATTAGTTTTGCATGGGGGTTCATTAGTAGGGGAAGGAGTTGAACCATCATTTTCGGGGTATGGGCCCGATAGCTTGATTAGCTGACCTTACTAGGAAATAATATAAAGGAAGTATGGAGAGTTTTGATCTCTTTTGTGTAGGTTCGATTCCTACTTTTCTAAATCTTTCTCAGGAAATGAGAGGGCTGGTGTACCTCTATGTTCACTTTATCATAGTGACCCTTTACGTTCAGGCACATTTCCTTAAGTAAGGAGGTAGGCCTGCGTAGCAGATTGGTAGGCTTGTATGCCAAAGGCATAGTGCTAGTGTTAGGGGTAAGAAGTTTTTTCAAAGGAGGTGTATAAGCTGGTCATAGCGAAATCGTGGATATGAGGCACGAATTCATAGGAAGCCAGAGGAAAGAAGTAGAGTTTTTGTGGCCAAGATGAGGGGAAATAATTCTTGTGGGAGGTTTAGGGAGCTCGGGTTGAGGAACAGGATAGCTGTTAGTGTATTCATTAGTATAATGTTTGCATACTCGGCTAGAAAGAATAGGGCGAAGGGGCCTGCGGCATATTCTACGTTGAAGCCCGATACTAGTTCTGACTCTCCTTCCGTGAGATCAAATGGAGCACGGTTTGTTTCAGCTAGTGTTGAAATGTATCATATTATTGCGAGGGGTCAGGATGAGAAAATTAAATACAGGGGTTCTTGAGTTGTGGCGAGGGTGTTTAGGGTGTAGTTTCCGCTCAGTACGATTACAGATAGAAGAATAATAGCTAGTGTTACTTCATAGGAGATGGTTTGCGCTACTGCTCGTAAGGCTCCGATTAGGGCGTATTTTGAGTTTGAGGCCCAGCCTGACCATAAGATTGAGTATACTGCTAAACTGGATATGGCTAGGAGGAAGAGAAGACCCAGGTTTAAATCAGTGAGGGAGAAAGGTAGGGGAAGGGGAATTCAAATAGTGATAGCCAGGAGAAGTGCGAGCATAGGTGTCATGATGAAGAGGAATGGGGAGGAGGTAGATGGTCGGATTGGTTCTTTGATGAATAGTTTGACCCCATCAGCTACAGGTTGCAGTAGTCCGAATGGACCTACAATGTTTGGACCCTTTCGGGCTTGTATATAGCTTAAGACTTTGCGCTCAACGAGTGTCAGGAAGGCTACTGCAACTAGAATTGGGACTGCATAGGATAGGGATATGATAAGGTAGGTTAGGGTGGAGAATTGAGTCATTGGTTGTGTTTGGGCTAGGGAGAGGATTTGAACCTCTGGATAAAGGGCTTAAGCCTTTTGCATTTACCGAGCTCTGCCACGCTAGCTGATCCTTTTCTAGGAGTTTAGGGTGTAGGTCTTTTAGTAATTTAGTTGAGGTCATTACTTAAAGAGAGGGCATGCTTGTGGTATTGGCCCCACTTTCCCGGTCCTTTCGTACTGGGGAAAGTTTACCATAGATAGAAACCGACCTGGATTACTCCGGTCTGAACTCAGATCACGTAGGACTGTTAATCGTTGAACAAACGAACCCTTAATAGCGGCTGCACCATTAGGATGTCCTGATCCAACATCGAGGTCGTAAACCTCCTCGTCGATGTGGGCTCTTAGAGGAGATTGCGCTGTTATCCCTGGGGTAGCTTGGTCCATTGATCAATTATATTGGGTCTGGTTACTATTAGTACGTTGAGGAGTTGCTCTTGGTTAAGAGGTATGGTCTTATTTTTGGAGGATTTGTTTTTCTCCAAGGTCGCCCCAACCGAAAAATGCAAGCCAGCATTTACGAGTAGTGGGCCTGTTAGGTTCTGGTTTATATAGGCAGTGGCTGCTGATTTTTAAGTTCCACAGGGTCTTCTCGTCTTATGAGTGTATCCCTGCTTTTGCACAGGGAGATCAATTTCACTGATTATCTGTAAGAGACAGTTAAGACCTCGTTTAGCCATTCATACAAGTCTCGATTTATGGGACAATTGATTGCGCTACCTTCGCACGGTTAGGATACCGCGGCCGTTAAACGTTATGTCACTGGGCAGGCATCACCTTCAATACTTGGTTAGCTGAAGGCTATGTTTTTGGTAAACAGTCGGGCCTTAGGTTTGCCTAGTTCCTTTTACAGATTTTAATCTTTCTAGTAGGCGCTCCTGGGTTGGTATAACAGGGTAAGGTTCAATATTTTAATCTTGTTGGTAGTTGAGATATTGGGTTAAAGTCTGTTAATAATGTAGGGATGTAAGTCTGCGCTTAAGAGGGGGGACCCCTAGTTACTCATTTTAGCATTAATTCTCCTATTAACATAGGTTAACCTGTTAGTGAGAAGGGAGTCATCTTATGGTCGAATTTTTATGTACGGAGCTGTGACGCATTCTTTATTGGTGGCTGCTTTAAAGCCCACAGTCTAGAGAAGGTAAGTAATTATCCGCTAATGGAGGTTGTTTTCTTTTTTAAAGGAGCTGTACCCCCTTTAAATTACTCTTGATCTGCTACATTAAGGTTAAAATTGGTTGTCCGGTAGGAAGTGGGTCAAGGGAGAACTTAGATTCATTTCACAGGTAACCAGCTATCACCCAGCTCGATTGGCTTTTCACCTCTACTGACGAGTCATCCCACTCTTTTGCAACAGAGACGGGTTCGCTCAAAGATAGCTGCTCGCAAGTAGCTCGCTTGGGTTTCGGGGTGGCAAGCTTAAATTCATTTTGCTTGGTTGTTCTTGCTAGATCATGATGCAAAAGGTACAAGGGTTTATCTTTGCTGTTTGTTGCTTTGTTTTTCATTGTTATTTCATCTTTCCCTTACGGTACAAAGTCTCTATCGCGCCAGAGTATCTTTTCTATCACCTATACTAAGTTGAAAGAATGGTTTAGTTTTAAAATTGAGTGAATTTTTAATTGTCATGCTAGTCGAATAGTTGGGCTAGAGTAGGCCTCAAGACGATCTGGTTAAGTGGCAGATATCTTTCAGGTGTAAGCTGAATGCTTTTAGCTTATAGCTACGTCTTGATATGCTAAGTGCACCTTCCGGTACACTTACCTTGTTACGACTTACCTCATCTTCGGCTGATGGTTGTATTAGAGATTGTAGGCTTATAGCTTATGAGGAGGGTGACGGGCGGTATGTACGTGCCCCAGGGCCGATTTAAAGAGGGCTTATATGATCCCGCTTTACTACTAAATCCGCCTTCGGGGGATGGTTTCACATCCCCTTTCGTGGGTTTTCTATTTTAGAAAATGTAGCCCATTTCTTCCACCCCGTAGGCTATACCTCGACCTGTCTTGTTAGCGGATCTGGGCTATTGTGCTCACTATTGATCTCTCAGGGGAGGTGAGCTGGCGACGGCGGTATGTAGGCTGCCTTTAGGCAAGGGGAGGTCGGGTGTAACGTGGGTTATCGATTATAGAACAGGCTCCTCTAGGTGGATTTGGGGCACCGCCAAGTCCTTAGAGTTTTAAGCGTTTGTGCTCGTAGTTCTCGGGCGGATGCTTTGGTAGTGGAAAGACATCAAGATTTAGGGCTAAGCATAGTGGGGTATCTAATCCCAGTTTGTGTCTTAGCTTTCGTGGGCTAAAATCAATCAAAAGCGCTAAGATCATTTTGAGGAGGGTCTTAGACACATCTTGGGCTTATGACAGCTTAGTTGTGCTTTGGTCTTAGTTGTTGTGATATCATAGTACCACTCTTTACGCCGCATACTGTTAATTTGGGTCTCTTGTGTGACCGCGGTGGCTGGCACAAGATTTACCAACCCTAAAGTTGCTATAACTAAGTCAAGTTTTCACTCATTGCTTAATGTTAATTACTGCTGAGTACCCGTGGGGGTGTGGCTAAGCAAGGCGTCTTGGGCTGCACTTTGGGTGTGCCTGATACCCGCTCCTTTTTTCTTAACAAGAAATCAAGGGCATTTACACTGGGACGCGGATACTTGCATGTATATATTTAGCAAGAATTAACGGTAAGGTTAGGACTAAGTCTTTTGTCTCTGGGTGCATATGGCAGCCATCTTGGCATCTTCAGTGCCATGCTTTGGTTGTTAAGCTACAGGGACA